CAGAGGAAATGAATGCATTTCTATACTATTGAATTTCAAGTATAAGTATGAAATTAAGTAAGTAAAATAGATAAAGATTTTATTTTATCTTATCTATTGTAGTTACATATACTAGATCTTACGGAGCCCGCTCATGTACAACATGATTCAGATCTGATCATAGAAAAGATTCTCTTCAAGCGAACCAGCCTATCTTCTGTATAGGGGTTACACGGTGGTTGGAACAAAGACACATTTGGTTATGAATTCCAATGTGGCAGACATGTATCGACACAGACCAATCAATTTCAAGTCACACACTCCCATAATCCATTTTCTCTTCGGAGAATTCCCTCCAACTCCACAATATTATTTATTTGACACAATTAGTTGAAGGGAAATATCCAAATCCATGTCTTATTATTTTCAATAATCCATACTTGTAGCAATAAAATCCTATTATTCCTCCTCGAAATGATAAATGATTCATTACAAATATCTATTATATATCTTCTATATATCTCTATATATATATATATCTCTATAAATATATATTTTCTCTATAAAGGACCAGAAATACCTTGTTTACGTATCATTGGAAAGTGCATTAACATAAATACAGCAGTAAGAAGCGGCAATACAAAAGTATGTAAACTATAAAAACGAGTCAAAGTAGATTGTCCCACACTAGCACTTCCGCGCAATAATTCTACCAAAGGTGATCCTATTACAGGAATAGCCTCAGGTACACCTGTTACAATTTTCACCGCCCAATAACCAATTTGGTCCCGAGGTAAGGAATAACCAGTTACGCCAAAAGATGCGGTCAATACTGCCAGAACTACACCTGTAACCCAAGTTAATTCGCGAGGTTTTTTAAATCCACCAGTGAGATACACACGAAAAACATGCAGAATCATCATAAGGACCATCATACTTGCGGACCATCGATGAACTGATCGTATTAACCAACCAAAGTTAGCTTCCGTCATTATGTATTGAACAGAGGCAAAAGCTTCAGTAACCGTTGGACGATAGTAAAAAGTCATAGCAAACCCCGTAGCTACTTGTACTAAAAAACAAGTAAGCGTAATTCCCCCTAAACAATAAAATATATTGACATGAGGGGGAACGTATTTACTAGTTATATCATCCGCAATCGCCTGAATCTCAAGACGTTCTTCGAACCAATCATAGACTTTATTGAGATAGGTGCAAACCCCCCTCTGAGAACCGTATATGAGACTTTCATCTCGTACAGCTCAAGTAAAAACACCCAAATAAAATAGAAAATAATAGTCGGATATAAAATAGAAAGTTTGAAACTTCTTAATCTCCGATTCTTTCGTCTCTAAATGTATGAAAGAAGAAAAAAATTGGAAAACTCTTGTTTGTGGTGATAATACCAAAATATCAAGTTGGCTCAATCGTTTTTATGTTGATCGTTACAGGCCTCTTGAATCCTCTCTTTCCCTATTTCTTTTTTTGTTTTGTCTCTAATATGTCTTTTTTCCTTTCTTTATTACATTATTTATATTTTTTGAATTGATAGGAATTTTCTTGTTAAGACCCTATGAATCCATTAAAACCTGAGATTCATACTAGAACCACGATGATTCAATAAAAAATCATAAGCTACGCCAAGGATTCCCTGAGTAAAAATCATTGGATCATCACGTATTCAATGAATTAATTAATTTTATACTTTTATACAAAATGACTAAAAAAAAAAGATTTTTCTTTTTTTTTTTCAAACAATTTGCAATTTTTTTTGGAGTCCGGACGCGAGGTCAAATAGTAAGTATGAATCATAGTTCAAATATTTCTTAATGTAGTTCATATATTTCGTGTTCCGGATACTTGAATAAATATCCGACGAAGTAGAAGCATCTCTATCAAGGTGCCAGACCCATTTTCTGTACGATCAATAGAATCAATTATAACAAGTCACACACTCATATTCCGGAAATACAGAAAGAAATAAATTTCACGATCGAACTACCAAACAAAATAGAATAAGCCAGAGATCCAAGTTCTAACTGATTAATTTTTTATTCAAAAGCTAGGACTTTGTGGTTTTTATAGATTGAATTAATAATTCATTGAAATTCCATCCAATAAAACGGAAGAATTATAAATCTCCAAAATAATAGATAGAAATACCGCAAATAAAGCCATTGCGACACCCATCAAAGGAGTCGTTCCCCACCCGGGAGCTACTTTACCATATTCCGAATTCAATGGTTTTAATAAACTCCCTACAGTAGTTCGCCTTGGGGCCGATTTAGAACTGTTCTCAACAGTTTGTGTAGCCATAAATCTTATTATATTCATTGAGATCTGTTGACTTTGTATACCATTCCGTTGTAAATAAACGATCTTATGATAGATCCGTTGGGGTCTTGAAATTATATAATCATAATGGAAACAGCAACCTTAGTCGCCATCTTTATATCTGGTTTACTTGTAAGTTTTACCGGGTACGCCTTATATACCGCTTTTGGGCAACCTTCTCAACAACTAAGAGATCCATTCGAAGAACACGGGGACTAGTCGAAGTAATGAGCCTCCCAATATTGGGAGGCTCATTACTTCAATTGAGAGAATAAAAAATCATTTCACTTTTTAGTTGGAACTTTAGGCGGTTCTCGAAAAAAAATAGCGAAAAAAATTATTCCTAGAGTCGAGACTAAAAGGAATGTATAAACCAATGCTTCCATAGATTCAATCGTGGTTTACAATTATAGCTTCCCTACCTATTTGTTTGTTTTTTTAGTTATTTTCCTTTTTAGAATCATCTAGAAAGAGCAAAGCGGTGATTCAAATCCCCTCCAGTACTCTATGTAAACTTGCCCAAAAAAGAAAATAGAGGCGAAAAATACTAAAGCAGTCTTGTATCAGACTGGTTGTCTTCGTGTAGTTGGATCTCCAACTTTTTGGAATGTTCCAAACTCGACTTGAGCATCCAAATCTGGGTCAATACCAGCAAAAACATCTCTGAACAAGGTTCTAGCACCATGCCAAATGTGTCCGAAGAAGAAGAGCAAGGCAAACGAAGCATGCCCAAAAGTAAACCAACCTCTTGGACTGCTACGAAAAACACCATCGGATTTCAAAGTCGCACGATCTAATTCAAAAATTTCACCCAATTGAGCGCGTCTAGCATATTTTTTTACAGTAGCAGGATCACTATAACTGACTCCGTTGAGTTCGCCGCCGTAGAACTCAACGGTTACACCTACTTGTTCAACACTATACTTGGATTCTGCCCTTCTAAAAGGAACATCCGCTCTAACAATTCCGTCACCGTCTACCAAAACGACTGGAAATGTTTCAAAAAAAGTAGGCATACGACGTACAAAAAGCTCACGCCCTTCTTTATCTCGAAAGATAGGGTGTCCTAACCATCCAACTGCTATTCCATCTCCGTTATCCATTGAGCCTGCCCTGAATAATCCGCCTTTTGCCGGATTATTGCCAATATAATCATAAAAAGCTAATTTTTCAGGAATCTTCGACCAGGCTTCTGATAAACTTTGATTTTCTGCTAACCCGGCACTAACTCTTCGATATATTTCTTGCTGGAAGTAACCTTGATCCCATTGATAACGAGTGGGACCAAATAATTCGATGGGAGTAGTTGCTGAACCATACCACATAGTTCCAGCAACAACAAAAGCCGCAAAAAAGACAGCCGCAATACTACTGGAAAGTACGGTTTCAATATTTCCCATACGCAATCCTTTGTATAGACGTTGTGGCGGTCGGACGCTAAGATGGAATAGACCCGCTAATATGCCCAATGTACCTGCTGCAATATGATGAGAAGCTATTCCTCCCGGAACAAAAGGATCAAAACCTTCCACGCCCCACGAAGGATTTACAGGTTGTACTTTTCCCGTTAGTCCATAAGGATCGGACACCCATATTCCAGGACCGTACAAGCCTGTTACATGAAATGCACCAAAACCAAAGCAAGCCACCCCGGAGAGAAATAAATGAATTCCAAAGATCTTGGGCAAATCCAAAGATGGTTTTCCTGTACGTTCATCACAAAATATTTCTAGATCCCAATAGACCCAATGCCAAATAGCTGCCAAAAAGCATAAGCCAGAAAACACAATATGTGCCCCGGCTACACCTTCATAACTCCAAATACCTGGATTCGTTACAGTCCCTCCTGTGATACTCCACCCTCCCCATGAATTGGTTATTCCTAAACGCGTCATGAAGGGGATAACGAACATACCCTGTCTCCACATTGGATCAAGAACAGGGTCAGAAGGGTCAAAAACTGCTAATTCATACAGAGCCATCGAGCCCGCCCAACCAGCAACCAGAGCTGTATGCATTATATGAACGGAAAGCAACCGACCGGGATCATTCAATACAACGGTATGAACACGATACCAAGGCAAACCCATGGAAAATACCCCTTTATCAAAAAAAAATAGACACCAAGTAACTTTATTGCATTGGAAAAGACCCTACTATGACTATTCTATGGACCTCCCTTGTTCAGTGGATTATTTCCTAACAAGGGTTAGTTTAATATTTATTCTATTGTGTTCGTAGGAACAAAGAGAAGCAGATTTATTCTATACTCGATAAGTACCAATACGCAATGGGGGGTTGATACCATTTTCTATGAGTAAATGAGTACATCTTTATTTATCATTAGAAGGGCCCGTTTGTAAAAAATTACCTTTATTTATTTTTCTTTCTTTCTAAATTTTTGTAATCTACGGATAAAATAAATATGATAAAGCCGATATTCTAAAGACAATAAAACAATATTTTTACGTTTCCACATCAAAGTGAAATATAGTATTTAGTTCGTTTTTCTTTCAATTCATGCCTATTGGTGTTCCAAAAGTACCTTTCCGAAGTCCTGGAGAGGAAGATGCATCTTGGGTTGACGTATAGTGCGATTTGTCAGATATATTGGGTCGTATGGGATTTCCCCGTTCTCTCCCCCGATCGAGATATCCTCTGTTTCGCCCAAGAAAGAGAAATGGAATCATCCAAAAAATTGGAGCGTGAAGTGCAATTAGATCTATTGTTTGGGGGATTAGTACTATTATCAATTCGAATTAGAATAATTTATGGTTGGCTTTGTTTGGACTAAAAAAATGAAGTATTCAGGCTCCGTTTAGAAAAAACCCAATCGGTAACATATCCATGATTACTACGTGGATCATAAATGATTCTTTTGGAAAGTCATAACAAAAAGAAATGGTGATAGGAAGATTTGTTCTATATGTGCAAATAAAAATCGGGCGGATCTTTTCCCGGAGTAGAGCATAAACCTAAAAAGATGAAAGAGACCCATTCAGGAACAAGAAAATTCCATCGTGATTTGGATTGAATCTCGATGAAACAATACATCAATGAGAAGTTAATTCGATAAGTTTATTTACTTTTTTCTATTTTATTATTTATAAGATAAGGAAAAAAGAAGTCCAAATTCGTCTTTATTAAAAAATCGAAGAAAAAGCCCTTTCGTTAGAAGTTCTAAAAAACCTGCTATGAAAAAGAATAAAAAAAAAAGAAAGAGGACTGGAATCTATACATTGATTTTTCACAATTTTTTTGAACCGTATGCATCAAAAGGTGCATGTACGGTTCCTAAGGGATAGAATTTTACCCTAATCAACCGACTTTATCGAGAAAGATTACTTTTTTTAGGCCAAGAAGTTGATAGCGAGATCTCGAATCAACTTATTGGTCTTATGGTATATCTCAGTATAGAGGATGATACCAAAGATCTGTATTTGTTTATAAACTCTCCTGGCGGATGGGTAATCCCTGGAGTAGCTATTTACGATACTATGCAATTTGTGCGCCCAGAGGTGCATACAATATGCATGGGATTAGCTGCGTCAATGGGATCTTTTATACTGGTTGGAGGAGAAATTACCAAACGTCTAGCATTCCCTCACGCTTGGCGCCAATGAGGTTTTTTATTTGAAAGAAAAAAGAAAACTATGCCTTCGCCATATGAATATTAAGTAATAATAGCATGGCACTTCGAATTCGATATGCTAAAATTTTCTATTGTTTTTTTTTTTCAAAAGATTCGATTATGTATCGAGAGAGTAGTATGAGATAAAAGGGATTTCCGATTTTCTCTTATCTATCGGGAGTTCAATTGAGCGTCACAAACTTTTTTTTGTTTTCACACCGAAGGGCTCTTAACAATACAATATAAATTAAATTATAAAAAAAGAGTGCGAAAAAAAAAACAAGATTTTTCCTTTTTTGGTTGCATCAAAAAGAAACTTTGGGATTGCTGAATCAAAGACAAGAATAAGAATCCATTATTTTTAAATAGAAAGCAACGGAGCCATCATAGTATTTTTTAACTACTCCGAAGGGAAGGGTGGCAATTTGATCATTTAACCATCTGGACTGATAGATCTATTTTTATCTTTCTTGAATGGAAAGTAAGGGTCAATTTTATTGTAGAGCCGTATGCAATGCACAAAAGATACTGCCCGTACGGTTATTCAATTCTATCTTTTTTTTCTATTATTCTTTATCTTTCTGTTCTGTTCGTTTCATCATACCAGATAGAGAACCCTTCTATCATCAGGGTAATGATCCATCAACCTGCTAGTTCTTTTTATGAGGCGCAAACGGGAGAATTTATCCTGGAAGCGGAAGAACTGCTGAAACTACGCGAAACCCTCACAAGGGTTTATGTACAAAGGACGGGCAAACCATTATGGGTTATATCTGAAGACATGGAAAGGGACGTTTTTATGTCAGCAACAGAAGCCCAAGCTTATGGAATTGTTGATCTTGTAGCAGTTGAATGAAAAATAATGGATTTTGTGCAAATCCGTGATTTGAGATTTTATCTCCGAGTTTACTATATCTATTAAATAGAAAAAATTCATAATCATCCGGTTAGGATCAATCTAAACCAGCCTATTATGTATATAAGTATATAATTCAACATGCCAACTATTAAACAACTTATTAGAAATACAAGACAGCCAATTCGAAATGTCACCAAATCCCCTGCTCTTCGGGGATGTCCTCAACGTCGAGGAACATGTACTAGGGTGTATGTGCGACTCGTTTAAATCATTCTCTGGTCCAAAAAAAAGCAAGAAAACCACTTTCCAGTATGAATGATCAGTACCAGTGAATAGGAGAGAATGGAAGAAGGCACTCCATTCACTATCGAAAAAGAAGCAAATCGATCCCTTTATTGTGTATGAAGTTTATGGTTTCCATTGGTGCAAATCCAATTACCTAAATTTAATTTAAGATGAGAAGTAATTCTCCAGTGGTAACAAATGGTTACCATTAAGCGGAGGAAATCTTATTGAAATAAAAAAAACATAAAAATGAAGTTCCCACTCGGTCAAGAACGGACTACGAGGGTCAGCTACCCCGGCTAACTTTCATAATTAAATACCGTTACTGTATAAGTGGGTCTGATTGTGAAAGACCTATTACTGGATAATTCATGGGTAGAGCCGAAGAATGTGGTGTGAACTATACAAGTTA